TGGGGATAAAGGATTTGCAGTCCCCCGCCTTACCACTTGGCCATGCCGCCAAAATCCATCCCAAATGGATAAAGAAATTATGTATAGATATTCTTATACTTATATTCTATTTATAGAATTTCTAGAATTCTATTTCTATTCCTCTCCTCATTTTGTTTTGATTTGAATTTTTTACTTTCTGAATTTCTTTTTGGATCTTGAATCCCATTGGACTTATCCTTTTCCAAAAAAGAATTCCTCTTTTTTATTGGATCCTGTTTCTATTTCTATTCTTTTCTTCGATTTATTTTATCTCAAAAAACGCGTCGCTTAAAAACTTACCTTCTCTTTTCACTTTTCTATAGATCTATCGAATCTATAGAAAAGTGAAAAGATTCCCGGCCCCGGTCACAGACTGTAAAATGCAGGGCAATTTAGAATAATTCACTCTTTACTTCATTAACTATTTACTTATTTCTTTTCTCTTTTACTCTTACTTACTTTTCTTACTTTGAATTAGCGAACAGTTCTTAATTTTGTATCTCCATTTGTATTATCTTAATGGATGCAAAATCCAATTGATTTACGACTAATCATTATCAATTACATTATCAATTAGAATTATAAGAAAATATATGTGTATATGTAAACCCCAGAACAGTTTCAACTCCAGAACAGAAATTTTTATACGTAGATAAGATATCGAGCCCGGGTCTATTTCTTATGCACATATCCTATCCCTATATAGGATCATCCGTGCTTGAATATTTCATTTCATTGAATATGAATAGAAGATAGACATTATGATAGAGTGCGACCGAACCTATGTTGCACCAAGTTCAATTATGATAAAAGATGTGATATACGGATAGCTAGATAGCTATATTGGCATGTACTTCCTAAAGATTACTCCTATGACTATATACATACGCAATTCCATTGTATTTTATGTATTTGAGAAATTCTACTACCAAACACAAAAAAATATTTGCGAATTCCTTTTTGAACATTGAATTGTGTGTGCTAAAAAAAGAGAAACTCTATGATGTTTTCTTCTGTTTTTATCTTATTCATATAGAGAGCAGATTCAATCCTGAATTCATTGATTTTTTCTTTTTTTGTACCCTGATCGTAATATCATAATAAAAGAATTAGGTATAAATTGGATCAATTTTGATATCCGATAAAAGACTCCATCAGCCTAAGTGACAGAATTTTTCCCGAATGCTTTATCAATTTCCATTTCTTTCTATTTGTACCTGGCTCAAGCTCAAATTCGAACTTGCATCGAAAATGCCCTCCATTTCTCTGTCTTGCTTCCGTTCATATGTATGATATATATGGATGGAGTTGACTAAATTTTTATGTGATTCAGTAAAAAGAATATCCATTCCATCATTGCTAGATCAATCGGTAGGGTTCGATGAATAGTGAGCCAAGCCAATAATGGGATTTTTTCAATAAAGAGGAAACTTCAGATTAAGATGCTACAGAATGGAAATGAGGGAATATCCACAATACCTGGATTTAGTCAGATACAATTTGAGGGATTTTGTAGGTTCATTAATCAGGGCTTGACGGAAGAATTTCATAAGTTTCAAAAAATTGAAGATAGAGATCAAGAAATTGAATTTCAATTATTTGTGGAAACATATCAATTGGTAGAGCCCTTGATAAAAGAAAGAGATGCTGTGTATGAATCACTCACATATTCTTCTGAATTATATGTACCCGCGGTCTTAATTTGGAAAACCGGTAGAAATATACAAGAACAAACCGTTTTTATTGGAAACATCCCTATAATGAATTCTTTTGGAACCTCTATAGTAAATGGAATATACCGAATTGTGATTAACCAAATATTGCAAAGTCCCGGTATTTACTACCGTTCAGAATTGGAACATAACGGAATTTCTGTCTATACTAGTACTATAATATCGGATTGGGGGGGAAGGTCGGAATTAGAAATTGATAGAAAAGCAAGGATATGGGCCCGTGTAAGTAGAAAACAAAAAATATCTATTCTAGTTCTATCATCAGCTATGGGTTCGAATATAAGAGAAATTCTAGATAATGTTTGTTACCCTGAAATTTTCTTGTCTTTCCCGAATGATAAAGAGAAAAAAAAGATTGGGTCAAAAGAAAATGCTATTTTGGAGTTTTATCAACAATTTGCCTGTGTAGGAGGAGATCCGGTATTTTCTGAGTCCTTATGCAAGGAATTACAAAAGAAATTTTTTCAACAAAGATGTGAATTAGGAAAGATTGGTCGACGAAATATGAACCGGAGACTGAATCTTGATATACCCCAAAACAATACATTTTTGTTACCACGAGATCTATTGTCTGCTGTGGATCATTTGATTGGAATGAAATTGGGAATGGGTACACTTGACGATATTAATCACTTGAAAAATAAACGTATTCGTTCTGTAGCAGATCTATTACAGGATCAATTTGGATTGGCTCTTGTTCGTTTAGAAAATACGGTTCGAGGAACTATATGTGGAGCAATCAGGCATAAATTGATACCGACTCCTCAAAATTTGGTAAATTCAACTTCATTAACAACTACTTATGAATCGTTTTTTGGCCTACACCCTTTATCTCAAGTTTTGGATCAAACTAATCCGTTGACACAAATTGTTCATGGGCGAAAATGGAGTTATTTGGGCCCTGGAGGATTGACGGGGCGAACTGCTAGTTTTCGGATACGAGATATCCACCCGAGTCACTATGGACGTATTTGTCCTATTGACACGTCCGAAGGAATCAATGTTGGACTTATTGGATCATTAGCTATTCATGTGAAGGTTGGTTATTGGGGATCTATAGAGAGTCCGTTTTATGAATTATCTGATAGATCAAAAGAGGCACAGATGGTTTATTTATCACCAAATAGAGATGAATATTATATGGTAGCAGCAGGAAATTCTTTGGCCTTGAATCGGAGTATTCAAGAACAACAGGTTGTTCCAGCTCGATATCGTCAAGAATTCCTGACTATTGCATGGGAAGAGATTCATCTTAGAAGCATTTTTCCCTTCCAATATTTTTCTATTGGAGCTTCCCTCATTCCTTTTATCGAGCATAATGATGCGAATCGAGCTTTAATGAGTTCTAATATGCAGCGCCAAGCAGTTCCCCTTTCTCGGTCCGAGAAGTGCATTGTTGGAACTGGGTTGGAAGGCCAAACGGCTCTAGATTCGGGGATTTCAGCTATAGCCGAACGCAAGGGAAAAATCATTTATACTGATACTCAAAAGATCATTTTCTCAAGTAATGGGGATACTCTAAGTATCCCATTAGTTATGTATCAACGTTCTAACAAAAATACTTGTATGCATCAAAAAACTCAGGTTCAGCAGGGTAAATACATTAAAAAGGGACAAATTCTAGCGGGCGGTGCGGCTACAGCTGGTGGGGAACTCGCTTTAGGAAAAAATGTATTAGTAGCTTATATGCCATGGGAAGGTTACAATTTTGAAGACGCAGTACTAATTAGCGAACGTTTGGTCTATGAAGATATTTATACTTCTTTTCACATCCGAAAATATGAAATTAAGACTCATGTAACAAGCCAAGGTCCTGAAAGAATCACTAAGGAGATTCCGCATTTAGAGGCTTATTTACTCCGAAATTTAGACAAAAATGGAATTGTGATGCTTGGATCTTGGGTAGAAACAGGTGATATCTTAGTAGGTAAATTAACACCTCAGACAGCGAGCGAATCGTCATATGCCCCGGAGGATAGATTATTACGAGCTATACTTGGCATTCAGGTATCCACTTCAAAAGAAACTTCTCTAAGACTACCTATAGGGGGAAGGGGTCGAGTTATTGATGTGAGATGGATCTATAGAAAGGGGGTTTCCAATTATAATCCAGAAAGGATTCGTGTATATATTTCACAGAAACGTGAAATCAAAGTAGGTGATAAAGTAGCTGGAAGGCATGGGAATAAGGGTATAATTTCTAAGATTTTGTCTAGACAAGATATGCCCTATTTACAAGATGGAACGCCCGTTGATATGGTATTCAACCCATTAGGAGTCCCCTCACGAATGAATGTGGGACAGATATTTGAATGTTCGCTCGGGTTAGCGGGGGATCTGCTAAAGAAACATTATAGAATAGGGCCCTTTGATGAGAGATATGAGCAAGAGGCCTCAAGAAAACTAGTGTTTTCTGAATTATATGAAGCCAGTAAGCAAACAAAAAATCCATGGGTATTTGAACCCGAATATCCGGGAAAAAGCAGAATATTTGATGGAAGAACAGGAGATCTTTTTGAACAACCTGTTCTAATAGGAAAGTCTTATATCCTAAAATTAATTCATCAAGTTGATGATAAAATCCATGGACGTTCCAGTGGGCATTACGCACTTGTTACACAACAACCCCTTAGAGGGAGGGCCAAACAAGGGGGACAAAGAGTAGGAGAAATGGAAGTTTGGGCTCTAGAGGGATTTGGTGTTGCTCATATTTTACAAGAGATGCTTACTTATAAATCTGATCATATTAGAGCTCGTCAAGAAGTACTTGGTGCTACAATTATTGGAGCAACAGTACCTAAACCAGAGGGTGCTCCAGAATCTTTTCGATTGCTCGTTCGAGAACTACGATCTTTGTCCCTGGAACTGAATCATTTCCTTGTATCTGAAAAGAACTTCCAGATGAATAGGAAGGAAGCTTGATCTCAATGAATCAGAATTTCTATTCTATGATTGACCAGTATAAACATCAACAACTTCGAATTGGACCAGTTTCCCCTCAACAAATCAGGGCTTGGGCAAAAAAAATTCTACCCAATGGAGAAATAGTTGGAGAGGTGACAAAACCCTATACTTTTCATTATAAAACTAATAAACCGGAGAAAGATGGATTGTTTTGTGAAAGAATTTCTGGACCCATAAAAAGTGGGATTTGTGCTTGTGGAAATTACCGAGGGATTGGAGCTGAAAAAGAAGACCCGAAATATTGTGAAGAATGCGGGGTGGAATTTGTTGATTCTCGGATAC